GTCAATTAAATGGTATTCCCATAGCAATTGGGGTTATGGATTTTCAGTTTTTGGGGGGTAGTATGGGATCTGTAGTAGGCGAGAAAATCACTCGTTTGATCGAGTATGCTACTAATCGATCTCTACCTGTTATTATTGTGTGTGCTTCCGGAGGAGCACGTATGCAAGAAGGAAGTTTGAGCTTGATGCAAATGGCTAAAATATCTTCTGCTTCATATAATTATCAATCAAATAAAAAGTTATTCTATGTATCAATCCTTACATCCCCTACAACTGGTGGAGTAACGGCCAGTTTTGGTATGTTGGGAGATGTCATTATTGCTGAACCTAACGCGTACATTGCTTTCGCAGGTAAAAGAGTAATTGAACAAACATTGAATAAAACAGTACCCGACGGTTCACAAGCAGCTGAGTATTTATTCCATAAGGGCTTATTCGACCCAATCATACCGCGTAATCTTTTAAAAGGCGTTCTGAGTGAGTTATTTCAGCTACACGGTTTTTTTCCTTTGAAAAATAGATATATATAATATAGAAATAGAACGAAAATATTAAAATCTAGAAAAAATGGAAGTTCTTTCTATGCCTTGCCTACCAAGAACTTCCATTTTTTATTAGAAATCTAATACCTTTTTGTTGGGTTGAATTAGTTTAGTTAGAGTCGCGAACTTATAATAAACTCTTTATCTTTAATAAAAAAAACTCTTTATTTTATTAGTAAGATAGAAAGAGTATTAAGGACGGGAGAATTCATAAAATTTCTTAAACTTAAAGTGGGTTGTCATACATATTCGTGTAGAAAGATGAATAGGTACACTAAATTTTCATTTAGTTCTCATTCCTTGCACTTATTAAGTACTTAATATTATTTATCTTAATATTATTTATAATAATTATAATATAATATAATAGATATACTTATGATATCTTTATATTTATAATAGATACAAATATTAAATTGAGGTACCCGTTCTATGACAGATCTTTACTTACCTTCTTTTTTTGTCCCTTTAGTAGGCCTAGTATTTCCGGCGATTGCAATGGCTTCTTTATTTCTTCATGTACAAAAAAATAAGATTGTCTAGACCTGATGGGGCCAACCAGATATTTTTTTTTGTACAGATATTTGTTTAGTGTAATGCGGTATGATATGTGCCTTTTTTCCGAATACAAATGAAAGAACTGTTATGCATGCGGATACATGATATCCGTATAAATCCATGTATATACGGGTTATAAAAACGATCGGCAAATATTTTTATAATAGAAAGTCAATGTATCTAACCAATTACTCCTAAGAGTTCATATCAGAATAGTTTTAGTTGATGAAAGTTACTTTGGCATCAAGAAAAGTCAATTTTTTTTTCTGAATTCCAATCGAATGCAATCGGATCTAGTATAGTATGAACTGGCGATCAGAACATATATGGATAGAACTTATAACAGGGTCTCGAAAAGCAAGTAATTTTTTCTGGGCCTTTATTCTTTTTTTAGGTTCACTAGGATTCTTAGTGGTTGGAATTTCTAGTTATCTTGGTAGGAATCTGATACCTGGATTTCCTTCTCAACAAATTATTTTTTTTCCACAAGGGATCGTGATGTCGTTCTATGGGATCGCGGGTTTATTCATTAGTTCCTATTTGTGGTGCACAATATCGTGGAATGTAGGTAGTGGTTATGATCGATTCGATAGAAAAGAAGGAATAATGTGTATTTTTCGTTGGGGATTCCCCGGAATAAATCGTCGCATTTTCCTTCGCTTCTTTATGAAAGATATCCAATCAATCAGAATGGAGGTTAAAGAGGGTCTTTTTCCTCGTCGTATTCTTTATATGGAAATCAGAGGCCAAGGAACCATCCCCTTGACTCGTACTGATGAGAATTTGACTCCACGCGAAATTGAACAAAAAGCTGCCGAATTGGCCTATTTCCTGCGCGTACCAATTGAAGTTTTTTGAATTTTTATCAAAAGGAACAAATTCGTTCGGATTTATCCAATTGAGATATTCGGAAATCCCATTTACTTAGAATTTACTTATTCTATTATAAATATATATATTTCATCCGAAACGGGATCCTTAATTCTATTTCTATATTCTTTTTTCTAGATCTAAGGACTACATTTTTACAAAAAACTGGGAATAGATCCGATCCATAGGTTCGATACCTTGTTATAGAACTCGTGCTTTATAGAAATATAAGATCAGATAAAGTTGACAAATGAAGCAGTTCATTAACAATTCACAGAAAAAAAAAATGAAAAAAAAGAAAGCATTGGCTTCCCTCGCGTATCTTGCATCTATAATATTTTTGCCCTGGTGGATCTCTCTCTCATTTCAAAAAAGTCTGGAACCTTGGATTATTCATTGGTGGAATACTAGGCAATCCGAAAATTTTTTGAATGATATTCAAGAGAAAAATGTTTTAGAAAAATTCCTAGAATTAGAAGAACTATTCTTGTTGGATGAAATGATAAAAGAATACCCAGAGACACATATAAAAAAGCTTCGTATAGGAATACACAAAGAAACGATACAATTGGTCAAAACACATAATGAATATCATCTCCATATCATTTTGCATTTGTCGACAAATATAATCTGTTTTACTATTCTAAGTGGTTATTTTATTCTGGGTAATGAAGAACTTGTTATTCTGAATTCTTGGATTCAGGAATTCTTCTATAACTTAAGTGACACAATAAAAGCTTTTTCTATTCTTTTAGTTACTGATTTATGGATTGGATTTCACTCAACCCATGGTTGGGAACTAATGATTGGTTCGATCTACAATGATTTTGGATTGGCTCATAATGAGCAAATTATATCTGGTCTTGTTTCCACTTTTCCAGTTATTCTAGATACAATTGTGAAATATTGGATCTTCCGTTTTTTAAATCGCGTATCTCCTTCGCTTGTAGTCATTTATCATTCAATGAATGAATGATAAACTTATTTGATTTCCTGATTTGATTTCCTGATATCAATCAAAAAGTTTTTTCACGTAAAAAAACTTTTTGATTGATATCATTCTTTATACTTTTCAAGGCCTTCATCCTGTTTTCGTCGAATTTTTTCAGTACAATGGCAGACTCGTGGATAGGGAACTATACTAGCTACCTATCTAATTTATTGTAGAAATTTCGGGATCAATGATTGGATCATGCAAAATAGAAATACTTTTTCTTGGGTAAAGGAACAGATGACTCAATTTATTTCTGTATCGATCATGATATATGTAATAACTCGAGCATCTATTTCAAATGCGTATCCCATTTTTGCGCAGAAAAGTTATGAAAATCCACGAGAAGCAACCGGGCGAATTGTATGCGCCAATTGCCATTTAGCTAATAAGCCTGTGGATATTGAAGTTCCGCAAGCTGTACTTCCTGATACTGTATTTGAAGCAGTTGTTCGAATTCCTTATGATATGCAAGTGAAACAAGTCCTTGCTAATGGTAAAAAGGGGGCTTTGAACGTGGGGGCTGTTCTTATTTTACCCGAGGGATTCGAATTAGCCCCCACCGATCGTATTTCTCCCGAGGTGAAAGAAAAGATAGGAAATCTGTCTTTTCTGAGTTATCGTCCTAATAAAAGAAATATTCTTGTGATAGGTCCTGTTCCAGGTCAAAAATATAGTGAAATCGTCTTTCCCATTCTTTCCCCCGACCCTGCTACAAAGAAAGACGTTAACTTCTTAAAATATCCTATATATGTAGGTGGGAACAGGGGAAGGGGTCAGATTTATCCTGATGGGAGCAAGAGTAACAATACAGTCTATAATGCTACATCCGCGGGTATAGTAAGCAAAATAGTACGTAAAGAAAAGGGGGGATATGAAATAACCATAATTGATGCATCGGATGGTCACCAAGCGGTTGATATTATACCTCCAGGGCCAGAACTTCTTGTTTCAGAGGGTGAATCTATCAAGCTTGATCAACCATTAACAAGCAATCCTAATGTAGGGGGGTTTGGTCAGGGAGATGCAGAAATAGTGCTTCAAGATCCATTACGCGTCCAAGGCCTTTTGTTCTTCTTGGCATCTATTATTTTGGCACAAATTTTTTTGGTTCTTAAAAAGAAACAGTTTGAAAAGGTTCAATTATATGAAATGAATTTCTAGATCCAGAAATTCCTTACCATCAAGTTGATAAAAAGTGCCGAATTCTTGTTGATCTAAAAAATGAAATATGTATTTCTGTAAACTTCCTTAAACCTACTTTGCTGTGTTTTTTGTTTATAGTATTTTTGCGAGATCTATGGAATTCATTACTTGTATTCCATTTTTAGTACTAGGCACTAGCCAATAGGTATACAAAAACAAAGGAAGAAGATACAAGACAAGGACTGGATAAATGAAATGAAAGGAACAGGTACCTCTAGGAAGGATTATAAGTCTTCCTAATCTTCTATTCGACACAAGAAAAGGTAGAACTCCTTTTTCTTGTGTCGTCTTGTATCGAAATAATAATGCTTTTTCTCTTGTTCACCAAAGATTAATATTTCTTCTTTTCCGGATATATCGGAAATCTTTTGTTTAGATTAATACATTCATTATTTTAAATAAATAAAAACATAAGAAATAAGAAGTAGTAGACAAACAAAAAGTTTTAGAGGGGATTCATTCATTGAGTAAATGGAGCTTCTTCTTCTATTATTCAATTAACTTCCACTTTTAATTTATATTATTTATTTTTCAATATTACTAAAAATTTACTTGTTTGGTTGAAAAGCGGCGCAGATTAGAATCTATTTTTACGCATACCTAAATGCTTATTTTTTATTTTATCTTTTTTTCTATTTTATATACAATAAGTTTTTATTTGTTTACTATAAGAAATGTAGAAATTATTTGGAGAATATCTCATCCGTTTAAATTATCCATATGATATTGGATTACCCCCAAAATAGATTGATTCCCTCTTTCTTGTTGTTTCGTAAGATAAGAGTTAATGAGCGCCAGAGCCTCTATTATATATAAATCAATCAATAGAAAAA